TCCATCAATTACTCGTCTATCCAAAAAATGAATTAGTTCAGCTAGTCCTCTTATACCCTGAGTTAAGGATATTGTATAAAAAGCATCTATGTAACCACGATTATATGACCAATCATATATCCCATTTCTTATTCTGTCCCCTAAAATTCTATTAGGACCTCTTTTAGAAAACGAATTTAGTAAGTTCAAATTTTGTAAAGATGAATAAATAGGCTTATATAAAAAAGACGCTATAAATATTCCGAAAAAAGCTATACTGACAGAAAAACTTGCATTTGTCACAAATTCATACCAATCCACCGAATTATTTGAATTCGGATGTAAAAGGTTTATAGACGGATTTAACAATTTAGATAATATATCCAAATGAATTTCTTCTTGATTAAAAGCAAAGGGAATTCCTACGACCCCAACAAACAAAGTAAATATCACTAATATAACGATAGAAAATAACATGGTATTGTCCGATTCATGAGGATAAGAGAAAGTATTTTTAGTGACAAAATTAGTAATAGTAATAAAAGGGTGTATCCTGTTTTTTCCATTACCATCAATTTGATATGTCTTATTCGAAAAAAAAGAAGCTCTTTCATTATTATTCATTGTTAATAAACTTAATAAACAAAAATGATTTTTAATCGTTTTTGGCACTTCTTTTCCCCATAGAGATATTGAATAGCAGGAACTACTTTTTTGACCATTGTAATTTTGAAAATGAACATTGAAATGTCCCTCAAAAGTAAGTAAATAGATTCGAAACATATAAAATGCGGTTAATCCTGCTGTGGAACAAGCTATTATTGCGAAAATAGGTGAATACAACCAACTATCATTAAGAATTTCATCTTTGGACCAAAAACAAGCAAGGGGGGGAATACCACAAAGAGAAAGTGTACCTACTAAAAAAGCAGTTTTTGTAATTGGTACATGCTTTTTTAAACCTCCCATAAGAACCATATTCTGACTTTTATCTGGAGAATATCCAACAATAGCTTCCATTGAATGAATAATTGATCCGGATCCTAAAAACAACAATGCTTTTGAATAAGCATGAGTAATCAAATGAAATAAAGCGGCTCGATAAGACCCCATACCTAGAGCCAACATCATATAACCCAATTGAGACATTGTAGAATAAGCTAAACCTCTTTTAATATCTTTTTGAGCAAGAGCTAAAGTAGCTCCTAATAATACTGTTATTATACCTATTAAAGATATTAAATTCATTATGTAAGGTATGATTATAAAAAGAGGAAGAAGTCGAGCTACAAGAAAAATGCCCGCTGCTACCATAGTAGCGGCATGTATAAGAGCCGAAATGGGAGTAGGGCCTTCCATGGCATCAGGTAACCATACATGAAGGGGAAATTGTGCCGATTTCGCAACTGCACCTGCAAATAAAAGAAAGGCACACAAAGTAAGAAATAAAAAAGGAACCTCATTATTATAAATCAAGTTATTCAATATTTGGAACAAATCCCGAAATTCAAAACTACCGGTTATCCAATAAAGACCTAAAATTCCTAATAATAAACCAAAATCGCCTACACGATTCGTTACAAACGCTTTTTGACAAGCAGTCGCCGCACTAGGTCGTGTGAACCAAAAACCTATTAATAGGTAAGAACACATTCCAACTAATTCCCAAAAAATATAAATTTGTATCAAATTCGAACTAGTAACTAATCCCAACATGGAAGTATTGAAAAAACTCATATAAGCAAAAAATCTCAAATATCCTTGATCATGAGACATATAATTGTCACTATAAAAAAGAACCAAAATTCCAACAGTAGTAATTAATATTAACATAATAGAAGTAAGTGGATCTATTAAGTGACCGAACTCTAAAGAAAAATCATTATTAATGGTCCAAGACCATACATATTGATAGATAAAACTTCTATTTATTTGCTGAATAGATAGATAGACCGAAAGTATCATAACTATACTTAACAAGAAAATACTAGGAAAAGCCCACATACGGCGAAGATTTTTTGTTGCCGTTGGAAAAAGTAGAAGTCCCACTCCTATTAACATAGGAACTGGAAGTGGAATGAAGGGGATAATCCATGAATATTGATATGTATATTCCATAAAAAAACCTTTTTATTTTTAATTAATTCTTTATAATTCACCGGCTCTTATATCTTTTTATAGGTTCAATAAAAAATCAAGATATGGAATACTTAAATAGAATTTTCTATTCCTAATTATTCTGAATCTTTCTTCTTTAACCAATATTTCAAATATTCAAATCAAGAAGTTAGAATTGGTCAAATGATATGAATATGATCAAGTTACTATTTATATTTAAAATGAAATAAGACAATAATTCATTTTATTAATATTGAATATTAAGTAAAATTTTTATGAAAATGAAGAAAAAAATTCAATTATTATTACGTATTAGGATAATTTATATGCATAGAGCAAATAATTACACCAAAATCGAGTAGTTAATACATTACTTTATTTTGATAGAAATAATAGGATGGTCCATACCAAAACGGGCGCAATAAAAAAAAGAACTCGTTTTTTTTATTAGTTCGTTTATTCATAATCATTAACTAATTCATGATAGAACTGATTATACTCCATTCGAATAAAAGATATTTTTTTTCTTTGTAGAAAACGCTAGAATATCCCACACTTTTCTTTCAATACCAGGGAGAAGAAATAGAATTAAAAGAAAAGACGAAATTACTAAGACAACTTTTAGAAAATCATGTATTCTTTGATTAACTACTAGTTTAATTCAAATTTTTAAATCCAAAAAATGTGTACTCGTTCTTTTCTTTTGAGTTTGACCAACTAATAAAAAACTAAAGTAATTTCAGTAATTTGGAATTTGTTAGGTAAGGATTGGTTTTTTTTGAACTTTTCGGTGTATTTTGTTACATGTATAAATATAGCACGACGAAAATAGACAGAGATATAAAAAAAAGAAAAAATGGAATTGTTTGACCAATAGATGTCTTTCACATTCAACTAGAGAAATGAATAACTTTTTTTCAAATTTTTAATGGCAGTTCCAAAAAAAAGTACTTCTATATCAAAAAAACGTATTCGTAAAAACATTTGGAAAAAGAAGGTATATCGGGCAGCGTTGAAAGCTTTTTCCTTAGCGAAGTCTCTTTCTACCGGGAATTCAAAAAGTTTTTTTGTACGACAATTAAATAGTCAAACACTAGATTAACTAATCTTAATCTGAAAATGGTACTTTTTTTTTTTAAAAAAAAAAAAAAAAGATACAAGGTTTCACTTTTTTTTGAATATGTTTTATCCGGTGGGGATTCTTATTTTCCTCATCGGTACAATTATCTGTCATATCATCATAATAAATAATAAAATTACAAAAAAAGTTTTTTCTTAGACAAAATGTTCAGTTCAGTCCAATATCGAATTCGTTTTCGAAATCCTAAATAAAATTCTTTACATGACGAAAAACCAACCTAAGGCCTAAGGGTTAATATAAAGCTCTACAAATAGTTAAATAAAAAAATTTTGAATGTCACACTGTACTGTGATCCATAAAAAGACTTTTTTTGTTCATTGATAAAAAAAGTGCATCTTCGATTTATAAAATCAGATAAATGAGAAATGAATTTTAAAATTAAAAAATGAAATGATAATAAAGATTTTTATGGGGAACGCTTCAATCCATATTGAAACGAAACGAGTTTTTTCTCATCACTTTGAATGAAAATGAAAAAAAAAATATTGAATTGACTCCTTCAATCTCGACGATTAAATAATAATAGATTATTATTATTTCGAGTACGCCGCTATGGTGAAATCGGTAGACACGCTGCTCTTAGGAAGCAGTGCTAGAGCATCTCGGTTCGAGTCCGAGTGGCGGCATGGCATCTTCTAAAACAAATGGAATAAGTCCTATAATAAATTCAATTCCTGATTTCAATTCCGTAGAATTGGTTTACCCCACTTTTTCATTTTAATAAAAATAAATTTATGATATTTTCCACCTTAGAACATATATTAACTCATATATCCTTTTCGATCATTTCAATAGTAATTACTATTTTTTTGATAAGCTTATCGGTCGATGAAATCGTAGGACTATATGATTCGTCAGAAAAAGGCATGATAGCTACTTTTTTATGTATAACAGGCTTATTAGTCACTCGTTGGATTTATTCGGGACATTTCCCGTTAAGTGATTTATATGAATCATTAATTTTTCTTTCATGGAGTTTCTCCGTTATTCATATGGTTCCGTATTTTAAAAAACATAAAAATTATTTAAGCACAATAACCGCGCCAAGTACTATTTTTACCCAAGGCTTTGCTACTTCGGGTCTTTTAACTGAAATGCATCAATCCGAAATAGTAGTACCTGCTCTCCAATCCCAATGGTTAATGATGCATGTAAGTATGATGATATTGGGCTACGCAGCTCTTTTATGTGGATCATTATTATCAGTAGCTCTCTTAGTCATTACATTGCGAAAAGCCATAAGGGTTTTTAGTAAAAAAAACAATTTTTTAAATGAGTCATTTTCCTTTGTCGAGATCCAATACATGAATGAAAGAAGCAATGTTTTACTAACCACTTCTTTTTGTTCTTCTCGAAATTATTACAGGGCTCAACTGATTCAACAACTAGATCAGTGGAGTTATCGTATTATTAGTCTAGGGTTTCTCTTTTTAACCATAGGTATTCTTTCGGGAGCAGTATGGGCTAATGAGGCATGGGGGTCATATTGGAATTGGGACCCAAAGGAAACTTGGGCATTTATTACTTGGACCCTATTTGCGATTTATTTACATACTCGAACAAATAAAAATTGGGAAAGTTTAAATTGCGCAATTGTGGCTTCTATAGGCTTTCTTATAATTTGGATATGCTATTTTGGGGTTAATTTATTAGGAATAGGATTACATAGTTATGGTTCATTTAATTTACATTAAGATCTAATCAAATTCAAAAAAATCCCGACAAATACAAACATAGAACAAGCCAAGCCTATATAGAAATA